CTTTATGAACCAGCGTTTATATATAGATGTAGGAGGATTTGTTTGGGAAGCAATAAGCCCCTTTGACATCTCCTCATCTGCAAAGAATTCTCGACGTGAAAACACAGAGACAAAGGGCTGATCTTTGAATAGGGAAAGGAATGGATCCGCAGGGTCCCAAATGAATTGGCTTGTTCGAAAAAAGCCTTGTTCTTTGGAAGATCTATCTCGTGTCTGGTACTGCATGGTTCCACTCTGCAAGAACTCCGAATCATTCTCTTGAAGCTCATCCTCTTTATGATAAATGATCCGTTTGCCCCGAAATGACCCAGCCCAATAGGGAAATCCCAATTCAGTGGGCCTTTCGATACAATCAAATAGATTGCCATAAGGGCGCCATATTCTAGGAGCCCAAACTATGTGATTGAATAAATCCTCCTCTATCTGTTGCGGATCGAGGGCCCCTTCTTCAAACTCCGATTCGTATTTTTCATATAGAAATCTCTGATCAACGATAGAACAAGATCCATTTTGCATCATATCTAACTGATTCCTTGGTTCGGAACGAAGAAGCAATGTCACTCGATTATTATCAAACTGACTGCAATCTTTTTCTGTCCGTGAGGATCCCGCCAGAGCCAGAGCGCCTTCTACTTCTACTTCTAATAGTAATAATAGTAATAGGCCATGAACTAGATCAGAATCATTCTCAACGAATCCATAAGAAGTGATCCAATTTTTTTCATCGGGTCTGGATGAAGACCAAAGATCTTGAGCGACCGATCCGGCAGAACAACTCAAAAGATAAAGAAGTATCGTTAATTTCTTCATGCTCGTTCCAAGTTCGAAGTACCATTTGTACAAATAAGAATCCCCTCCCTTACATGATTTCTTCTTCATATAGATAGATATAGGATCTATGGGGCAATTACTTAGAAGTACATTTTGTGCAACAGCCCTTCCTATCTGATAGAAAAGGATCCCATGATCCTGAACTGATCTTATCTGGGATCGAAAATGCCAAGTTTTTCTATGAAGAGCTGATCTAATTGTATTAGTTTCTATAATGGATTTCTTCTGTGTAATACTAATTGATAGGGCCTCATTGATAAGTGCTACAAGATCTCGTGCATTGGAACCCATGGTTATGGACCCGAATCCAGTAGTATGGAACATCTTCTTTTCCAAGTGAAATCCCCTAGTATATGAAAGAATGAAAAAGTGCTTTCGTTGTTGTGGAAGAAGAAGCCTTCGTATCTTAATGCATGTATTTAATTTATTCGGAGCTATTAGAGCGGGATCCACTTTTTGGGGAATATGAGTCGAAGCAATAACAAGAATCTTTCCAGTGGAACATCTTTCACTGGAGAGATAGTTCTCTAATAGACCGAGGGATAAGTAATTCGACTCATTCACATGCAGATCATGAATGTTTGGAATCCATATTATGCAAGGAGACATTGCTTTTGCTAATTCGAATTGAAGGGTGATCTCAAATCGGTCTATTTTCGGCGTCATATACATAGTTAGCACATTCGTCATAGTTAGCAGCTCCATATCAATATCAAGGTCATCATCACTATCATCAATACCATCACTATCATCAATATCGTCACTATCATCAATATCGTCACTATCATCAATATCGTCACTATCATCAATATCGATATCATCAATAAGATAATCTTTAGGCTTGTCGTGAAATACCGTAATGAAAGGAACATAGGAGTTTGTCGCTAGGTATTTGACCAAACAGGATCGTCCAGTTCCTATAGAACCTATCACTAAAATACCTCTAGAAGGGGATAGGGCTAAGCGGAGCGAAAAGGGTTTTCCATGAGGAGATGGGGAATGAAAACTATTAGCCCCACACGAGGTTTGTGAATAAGTGATAGTCTGATAATGAGCAAAGAATATTCGTCTTTCTGCTAAACAAGATCTATTGAACTCATAATTCATTAAATCTTTTTGATGAATGTCAACTAAGTATCGTAAGGAAATTGATCCCAGTTGTTCAATCATTTGATAACCAGAGTCATTCTTTGATAAATGATCACTATGAGTCAGACTCAATAGAATTTGATCAATCTCTTTTTCTATCATTAAGGCGGAGAACTGAACCAAGAATTCTCTTTCTTTATCATCAATCGAATCACTGTTTGCGACCCAGAATTCTATTTTCTCATCAATCCAATCATCGTTCTTTTTTCTTTTTCTTTTCAATGAATAAATCTCTTTACTTGTACGACTTAGATATCTCGTATTTCTTAAAAAAATGATTCGATTGATGGGATTTAGTATGATACTTATAAGATCGATGAGATTGATCTTCCAATATTTATTCTTAGAACGTATTGATTTGACCCCATAAGCGGGACCACCACCCAATAGCATGTTGCCACCAGAAGCAGAACCCCGTATTTCTTCCAGAGAATCTCCTAATTGTTCCAGAACAACTAGAAAGGGATTTTTTAACCAGAAAAAATTCAATTCAGATGTAGGATACCTATCCAAAAGTTTTCTAAATTCCATCATAGATGATAGAATCATCAAAGATTTGATCTTTTCTAACTCTGTCTGTAACTCACTAGAGGCTCGGGAAACAAAGAGAAGATGTATACGAACGAGATATCCAGCAACAAGAAGAAGGAAAAAGATTGAATAGAGGAACTCCCGAGCATTTGTTGATCTCAGATGTGCCCATATCAATGGAACGGGTGACTCATTATTTCGATGAATCATTTCTTCGGGCAGAAGAAGATTCTGTAAACATTGACTCGAAATCTCACTTATCAGAGTCCATTGTGTAAGAATCTTCTGAGGAATTGGCCGTGATATATCTGATCCATGCATCATATCATGAAAAATGGATACAAATTTTTGACTGCTACTTAGTATCGGCAATGGGTCTGAAAGAGTATCTAAAAGGGTGAAATTGAGATATTTGCACCCTATCGAAGTAAGGAACCATGGCATATATGTTTGGAACAGATTCCATTTTGAGAGATTTGAAAAAGCACTATCTCGTTGAAAGGTTCTATACATCTGCCCTTTCTCAACGCATTTCTTTAGACAAAGACTCCGTTTTTTCCTCTTTCCGGATGGTAAATACTTCTCAGAACATGGAGTGTGAATCAAACCCATGTTTGAATTGAAACTAAGATACTGATGCAAATTATTCCCTTCTGAATCAGATAGATTCATATCTGAAAGAGGCTGATAAGAAGTTCCTTCTAAATTGACTATTTGTTCCTCTGTTAGAGGTGTTGTAGAAATATCTGTGATCGAGTAAGTAGCTCTACGAACGATTGGATCAGATCGAATTTGAAAATATAATAATGATTTGTATAATTTGTATAAGTTATACATTTCATCACCACTTTCAGGAAAAGCATTAGGTATGAAGATGTCAGATACCTGTGACTCCATTGGTGAAATAGTCTCTCTCCAAAAAAAAAGATTTTTTTTACCAACATGCAAAGAAAATATTTTGTTACAAATGGACAAGATAATGAGGAATTGACCATATATAAGATCATAATTATTGATACGGGTCTTTTTCACATCAAAGGGGAATCCTTTATTATAATAGAACCAGAAGTGATGTGGATCATTCAAGAATCGAAGTTGATTTGTTTTATAAAAAGAAGATATCAATGAACTTCTATGAAATGGTTTCACGGGATTCAGCCAATTGTCTCGATCGTGGGATCTCATTGAGAAATAGGAATCCGTGTTATCAAAGGATTTCCTGCGATTCTTTCTAGTATGGAATGAGTCAATCATCCGCTTTGGTATCTTTTTGAACAAAAATGGTAATATTGTTCCTCCATTGATCAAGAATTTCGGTCTTTGGGAAGTATCATGATCATCCAATAAGAAGGGTTTCAATTTCTTCAAATGAACGATTTGAACACCTATGGATTCTAACAACTGATTGCAGAGTTGATCATTCGGACCTTTCAATTCATAGATGTGGATCTCGGACCTATGAATGGGGATATTCCCGATACTCACAAAGAAAAAGGGAAGTAACTTGGACAAAAAGGGAAGTGACTTGGACAAAAAGAGAAGTGACTTGGACAAAAAGAAACGAAGTGTCTTAGACAAATCTTCTTTGTCGATAGCCTCGGACCAATCAATCGAATATTGATTAATACGTAATCGATCGAACACTACTTGCACTACTTGAAAAGGATTCTTCTGTTCAGAAATGGAATGTTCCTGGAAATTCTTGCTCCCATTGGACCATTTGTATCTATATGTATCTGGATCCCGATACATGGATCTCTCAGTTCGAGAAATAAGAGGATCAAACCATTTCTTCTGATTATTTTTCAAATTTGATAAATATTGATTGATCTTATATTTTATTATAGTTATATGATTCAGAGTATCATTTCCTATTTGATCCCTTTGAATTCCATATTCGAAGTTACGATCGGATCTATTCATTAAAAAGAATCGATTCGATACATTTCTTATGTACCCATAGGTGCTATGAGAAAAAGATTCATTCTCCTCATAAAAAAGAGGAGGTAGAACCAATAAGGATTTCTTTTTCGATTCATTTTGAATTCCATATTCGAAGTTACGATCGGATCTATTCATTAAAAAGAATCGATTCGATACATTTCTTATGTACCCATAGGTGCTATGAGAAAAAGATTCATTCTCCTCATAAAAAAGAGGAGGTAGAACCAATAAGGATTTCTTTTTCGATTCATCTCTGGAGTTGAATACCTCATTCAATAATTTTTTTTGATCCAACCCGTAGGAATCAATAGAAAAGGCAAATACCCTATGATACACCAGATCCGGCTCGGTTATTGATAGAGTGAATAGATCCGCCATTTCTGGGAATCTCTCTTCTGATTCAAAAAAATCGTGGCGTAACGCGTATCCCCCTTTGTTCCGGTCATGGAATAGATGAAAGAAATCAAAAAATGGATTTTTGTTCAAGAATGAAATCTTATTGGAACTGTCCATATCCGGTTCATCCTTTGGAACCAGATCCGGGA